TAAAAATTGTTAAAATTGAAAAATAAAATTTTTTTTCCGGTTTTTGGGGGCAAAAATGGCGATTTTACAAACATTTTTCCGGTTTTTGGGGGCAAAAATGGCGATTTTACAAACATTTTTTCGCATCTTTAATACTATTTATATATAAATAATTATTTAATAATTAATAAATTATTTAATAAAATAATTTAATTATTTAATTAAAAATAAAAATTAATTGAAATTATAATTATTTAACTATTTATATTTTTTGGAGAGAAACCTTGAGGGGCATTTTGATTAAATAAATCATATGGTAAAATATATATTAATATATAATGATATATTATTTTATATTTGTCAATAAAGGTGATCTAAGGTAAGTATATTTACTCTATGCTCTAATTACACTGTTTTTTATTTCTTTCATTGTTGATTGTATTTTCATTATTAATTAAATATTTAAAGGTCGACTCAAGGTAAGTCAATAAATTTAAAGTTTATAATTTAATATTTTAAATCTTTAATATTTATTTAATGGGAGGAGATTCTTGAATATATTAAATTAATTTTTATTTGTGAAGTGAAGGTCTTAATTGTGTTGTTGTTTTATTGTTAATTTATAGCTGTTAGGATATGTATTTTTTTTTTTATTGCTTTAAAGGTAGACTAATAAAAGTTATTAGACTCATAATCTAAGGATAATTTTACAATTTCTTTAAATTAAAATTTTAGTTTAACTTTGGAAAATTTTTTTTTTACAAAAAAGAGATATTATAATTATATTAAATTTTAATTTTAAATTTTAATTTGGTTTATTAATTAATTTTAAATTTATTTGTATATATTATTATTTGAGTTGGGGGATAATTTAAATAATTTAAAATGAATTTTAATATATAAATTTATTAATAATTAAGTAATTAATAATAGATAAAATTATAGTATAAAATTATTAAGTGCCAGCATTTGCGGTTAAACTTGATATGTAAGTTAATTTAAGTGTATTTTACAATTTTATTGAATTTATTTTTTAAAAATTTTTAAAATTTGATTTTAGGATAAAATAAAATTTGAGTAGTAAATATTTTTTTTAATTTTGTTAAATTTAAATATGTAGAAAGTTTATTTGATAGACTAGGATTAGATACCCTATTATAATAAATTATTATGAATTCTTATTTATTAATTATTATTTTAATTAAAATTAAAAATTATGGCGGTATTTTAATCTATTTAGGGGAACTTGTTTTATAATTGATAATCCACGATAAAAAAAACTTATATTTTTATATTTATGTATGATTATTTTAAAAGTATTTTTTAAAAATATATTTAAAATGAATTTTATTTTAGATGGTCAATAATTTAAATCAATATGTAATTTTTATATAAGAAAAAATGAGTTACTATAATATTTTTTTTGGATAAATTAATTAATATTAATTTTGAGATTGGATTTAAAAGTAAAATTAAAAATTTTTTATTTTGAATTAAGATTTAAAATATGCACAAATCGCCCGTCGCTTCTATCATGTAGAATAAGTCGTAACAAAGTAAATGTACTGGAAAGTGTATTTAGTTATCAATATTATATTTTGTATACATTTAGTTGTTAATGCATTTAAATTTTTGGGGTTTAAGGTAATAATTGATTTTATTAAATGTAGCATATGAATATAGGAATATAGTTATATTTATTATAATATTTATTTTGCTAATAAAAGTAATTTTAAAAATTGTTCTTGATTTAAATTTTAAATTTTATTGGGAGATTATTTTATTTATATTATTAAAATTAATTTTTAGGTTTTTTAAAATTTATTAATTAAAAATTTAATTAATTGATATTTTTAAGTATTGAAAAAGATTAAGAATAAATTTTAAATTTATAATTTTATTGAATTGTACCTTTTGTATCAGGGTTTTACAAAATTGATTAATTTATATTTTATTTTCTCGAAATAAATTGAATTAAATAATTATAAAAATTATTATGTAAGTAATATTTTTAATATTTATTTTGTAATTATATGTTATTCGAAATTTATATATCTAGTTTTTTAATAAATAAATTTAATTTAAATAAAATTATTTTTAAATAATATATTTTTATTATTTAAAATTAATTTTATTAATAATTTTAGGGTTAAGCTTAAAGTTAAATTTTTAATAATTAATTTTGGATTTTATTTAAATAAAATTAATAATTTTTATTTTTTGTAATTTGTAATAATTAAAATATTTATAATTGAATTATTTTGAAATTAAAATTTATTTTAAATTTTTATTAAAAAATATTATTTAATTAATTTTTAATATTTATAATGTAAAAATTAGTAATTGATAAATTAATTTAGTTAAATTTTTTTTTAGGTTAGTTTAATTAATTCGGCAAAAAATATCTATTCATCTGTTTATTAAAAACATTGCTTAATGATAATAATGTTAGGTAATTTCTGCTCAATGAATTAAAATTTAAATAGCTGCAGTATTTTGACTGTACAAAGGTAGCATAATCATTTGGTTTTTTATTTGAATCTGGAATGAATGGGAAAATGAAATAGAAGCTTTTAAAAATTAATGTGATAAATTTTATATTTAAGTAAAAAATCTTAAATTTTATTTAAAGACGAGAAGACCCTATAGAATTTTATAATTTTTTATATTTTATTTTTTATAAAATAAATAGTTATTAGGTTGGGGAAATTTAAAAATTTGTTTAATTTTTTATTTTGATTTTCATTAATTAATGTATAATAGATTTAATTTTATTAAATTTAAATTAAATTACCTTAGGGATAACAGCGTAATTATTTTTGAAAGATCTTATTGATAAAATAGATTGCGACCTCGATGTTGAATTAAGATAAATTATTAATGTAGAAGTTAAAAAATTTAGTCTGTTCGACTATTAAAATCTTACATGATTTGAGTTTAGATCGGTGTGAGCCAGATCGGATTCTATCTTAAATTAATTATTTATAATTTTTGTACGAAAGGACTTAATTATAATAAAATTTATTATATTTTGAATAAAATTAAATTTAAATTATTTTGGCAGATTAGTGCAATAAATTTAGAATTTATGAATGAATTTTTAAAAATTTAAATAATAATTTATTTGTTTAATTTTTATATTCATTTATTGAGAAGAGTTTTTATAATAGTTATGGTTTTAGTGTCTGTGGCTTTTATTACTTTATTAGAACGAAAGGTTTTAGGTTATATTCAAATTCGTAAGGGGCCTAATAAAGCTGGGTTTTTGGGTATTATTCAACCTTTTAGAGATGCAATTAAATTATTTTGTAAAGAAATTTCAGTAGTTCGTAAGTCTAATTATTTATTGTTTATTTTTTGCCCTTTAATAAGGATGGTATTAATATTATTATTGTGGAATTTAATTCCTTTTAATTTAAGATTTTTAATAAATAAATTAAATATAATATTAATTTTGTGTGTAATATGTATAGTTGTGTTTCCCATTAGAATTAGAGGTTGAGCATCTAATTCTCTTTATACTATGCTTGGGAGGTTGCGTACGGTGGCTCAGTCAATTTCTTATGAAGTTAGTTTGATAATTATTATTTTAGGGTTAATAATTATTCTTGAAAATATAAATTTATATAAATTTTATGTTTTTCAAAAATATGTTTGAATATGTATTTTAAATTTTCCTTTAGCTTTAATTTTTTTTGTGAGTTTGTTGGCAGAAATAAATCGGACACCTTTTGATTTTTCTGAAGGTGAAAGTGAGCTTGTTTCAGGATTTAATACAGAGTATATAAGGGGTACTTTTGCTTTAATTTTTATTTCTGAATATGGAAGAATTATATTTATATTAATATTATTTTTTATAATATTTTGTGGAGGAGATTTATTAAGATTATTTTTTTATTTATTTTATATGTTTTTATTATTTTTAGTTTTGTGAATTCGGGGAGCTTTTCCTCGTTTTCGTTATGATAATTTAATGTATTTATGTTGAAAGAGATATTTGCCTGTGAGGTTATCTTATTTAATTTTTATTTTTTTTATAAAAAGTTTAAATTATTAGAAAATTTAATTTCTTTTTTATGTATTCAAAACATAAAGCTTAGAAAGCTTAATAATTAGTTATTTATATTATTTATTAAAAATTTTTAAGTCAGAGATTTTAGAAATTATAGGGTATCTTCTAAAAAATATAAAATATATAATTGAGTAGATTTGTCCGATAGTAATAAAAGGGTCTTCTACAGGGCGTGCTCCAATTCAGGTTAAAATAAGAAAAATTGCAAAGAAGTTGTAAAAATTAATTTGATTAATAATGTAAAATTTAAATCTTTTAATTTTGAATTTTGCATTAAATGGTATAATTAATATAATAAGGATAGACATTAATAAAGCAATTACCCCCCCTAATTTGTTAGGGACGGACCGTAAAATTGCATAAGCAAATAAGAAATATCATTCAGGTTGAATGTGAATAGGTGTAATTAAAGGGTTGGCTTTATTATAATTTTCAGGGTCTGATAAATAATAAGGAGAGAGCATGCAAATTGAAATAAATATTAATAAAACTGCAAAGAATCCTAAAATATCTTTAATAGAATAGTAAGGGTTGAAAGGAATTTTAAATAAATTTCTATTTAAACCTAAAGGGTTAGAGGACCCTGTTTCATGTAAAAAATATAAATGTATGATTACTATAAATAATACAACAAATGGTATGATAAAATGAAGGGAATAGAATCGGTTAAGGGTTGCGTTGTTAATAGAAAATCCCCCTCATAGTCATATTACAATTGTATTTCCAATATAAGGAATAGCTGATATAAGATTTGTAATTACTGTAGCCCCTCAAAAGGATATTTGTCCTCAAGGAAGTACATAGCCTAAAAATGCTGTTATTATAGTAATTAAAAAGATTATAATTCCTGATGTTCATGTTTTTTTAAATAAGAATGAATTATAGTAAATTCCTCGTCCAATGTGAATAAAAAGGCAAGTGAAAAATAGGGATGCCCCATTTATGTGTATTAATCGGATTATTCACCCATAATTAACGTTTTGTATAATATGGATAATTCTGTTAAATGCTAAGTTAATGTTAGGGCAGTAGTGGAAAGATAAAAATAATCCTGTAATAATTTGAATTATTAAACAAAGACCAAGAAGAGATCCGAAGTTTCAAAGAATTGAAATATTTAAAGGTGTTGGTAAGATAATTAAAGAAGAATTAATAATATTTAAGATTTCATTATTTTTTATTATAGATTTTTTCATAATTAATTAATTTTACGTAAAGTTGTTTTTTTTTTAATAATTATTTTTACGATTAAAGTTAAAGCAGATAAAAGATAAATTAGTACTATAATTAAGGAGTAGTTTTTATTATATATATATATATAAGTAATCAATGAGTTAAAATTTATTATGTTAAATTTATTAAGATTAGAATTATTTATAATTTCTGTGTAATTGTTAGTTCATCATGTAAATTTTATTAAGTTAAAATATAAAAGTATAGAGATTATGATTCTTATTAAAATTTTGGGTAAATAAAGATTTAAGAAATTAATATTTATTTCATTGATAATATTTCTAATGAATCTTGTAAAATAAAGGAATAGAATTATTATTCCTCCAATTATAATTAAGAATGTAAATAATGAGATTCAGATTTGATTAGAGTTTTGTGATAATTTTATAGAAGAGAATATTGTAAATATTATTAAAAATATCCCTATAATTATAGGATTGACAGTTTTGTTATTTGTGTAAATTAATGAATTTGTTATGAGTAAGGTTATGCATGAGAAAGTAATAATAAATATTAGAATTAAATTTATTGATGTTTTCATAATTATTCAAAAATAGTTTAATATTAAAATTTTAATTTTGGAGATTAAAGATAAATATGTTTTTTTTTGAATTGGAAAAGTAGTTTTACATTTTAAATTTACAAAATTTATATTTTATTATTAAATTATTTTCCATCATTATTTTAATGTATTGATTTTATTTAATTTTGTTTATTAATTTTTTGATAGTTTTTTTAACTTTTTATTATAATATTATGCTTACATTAATAAGTTTAGAGTTTTTAATGTTGACATTATTGATAATTTTAAATTTCATTATTATATTTTACGGTAATTTATTTATTTTAATATATTATTTAATTTTCGTTGTTTGTGAGAGAGTTTTAGGACTTAGATTATTAATTATTTTAATTCGTTCTAAGGGAAATGATAATATAAAAAATTTAAATTTAATTTTATGATAAAAATTTGTAGTTTTTTTATTTTATTAATTTATTTGACTTTTTTAATTAATAAATTTAATTTTTTTTATTTATGTTTATTAATATTTTTAATATTTTTTTATTTGTTAATATTGAATTTTAATAATTATTGAATATTGTTGTATAGGGGTTTAGGTTTTGATAAATTTAGTTTAAGATTAATTATACTTTTAATTTGAATTTTTATTATTATGATTATAATTTCTAACAATGAAACTAGAATAAGTTATTTTCAGATTTTAATATTTTTAGTTTTTGTTTTATTTTTTTGTTTTAGTTTTATAAATTTTTTTATGTTTTACTTTTTTTTTGAGATTAGGTTAATCCCTGTTTTTATAATTATTATAGGTTGGGGGTATCAACCTGAGCGTTTAAAAGCTTCCTTATATATATTTATTTATACATTATTTTTTTCTTTACCTTTTATAGTTATTTTATTCATAATTTATAATTTAAATAAAAATTTAAATTTTATTTATTTAGAAAAAATAAATATTGAAAGTTTGAATTTTTTGAGTGGTCTGGTTTATTTTTTTATATTTATAGCATTTTTTGTAAAATTACCAATTTTTTTATTTCATAATTGGCTTCCTAAAGCTCATGTTGAGGCTCCTGTAGTTGGCTCGATAATTTTAGCTGCTGTAATATTAAAGTTGGGGGGTTATGGTTTATTGCGTTTATTAAATTTTTTAGATTTTAATTTTTTTATTTTTAATGATTTAATAATTAGATTAAGATTATTAGGGGTGTTAATTTTAAGAATTTTATGTATTCGTCTTTATGATATGAAAGTTATTGTGGCCTATTCTTCTGTTGTTCATATGGGTATAATATTAGTTGGTTTTATGTTAATAAAACAATTAGGACTTTTTGGTGGTTTTATAATGATGTTAGGTCATGGTTTATGTTCTTCAGGTATATTTTTAATAGTAAATTATTTTTATGTTCGATTTAAAAGGCGTAATTTATTTATAAGTAAAGGGAGGGGATACTTAAATTCTTCAATTATACTTTTGTGGTTTTTATTATGTGTGGATAATATAGGGGCTCCTATTTCTTTAAATTTATTAAGTGAAATTACAATTATTTTGATAATTTTTAGATGGTCTAAATTATTTATGTTGATTTTAATTTTAGGTATGTTTTTTAGTGCTGCTTATAATTTGTATTTATTTTCTTTTAGATTTCATGGGAAGTTTAATAATTTAAATTTAAAAATTTACAGAAATAATGTTTTAGAGTATTTTTCTTTACTTTTACATTTAATTCCTTTAAATCTTTTAGTTTTAAAAGTTGGGTTGTTATATTATTTAAATAATTTAATTAAAAAATTTTGATTTGTGGGGTCAAATATACTGTAAAGTTTTAAATTTTTAAATTATTTTGTTTTATTTAACAGCTTGGTCTTTTTTATTAGTTTCTGTAGGTATTTTTTTTTATGGCTTGTTATTTATATATATAAATTATAAATTATTATTGAATTGAAATTTGTTAGTTTTGAATAGGGTTGATTTTTCTATATTAATTTATTTAGATTGGCTAAGTTTAATTTTTATTTTTACAGTATTGTTAATTTCTTCAATAATTTTTTTTTATTGTTGTGAATATATAGGTCATGATTTTAACATTAATCGATTTTTTTATTTAATTTTTTTATTTGTTATTTCAATAATTTTAATAATTATTAGCCCTAGAATTTTAACAATTATTTTAGGTTGAGATGGGTTGGGGTTAATTTCGTATGGCTTAGTAATTTATTATCAAAGGAATTTTAGTTATAATTCAGGTATATTAACTGTGTTGATAAATCGGATTGGTGATGTGATAATTATTTTATCAATTTCTGTAATATTTATTTTAGGGTCGTGGAATTTTTTATTTTATAATAGGTTTTTAAATTATTTATTATTTTCTATAGTTATTATTGCTTCATTTACTAAAAGAGCTCAGTTTCCTTTTTCTTCTTGGTTACCTGCAGCTATGGCTGCACCTACTCCTGTGTCTTCTTTAGTTCATTCTTCTACTTTAGTGACAGCCGGTGTGTATATGTTAATTCGATTTAATAATTTAATTTACTTAAATATGAGTTTTTTGAATTTTATTGTATGTATTGGGATATTAACAATAATGTTTGCTGGGTTTTCTGCTTTAAGGGAGTATGACCTAAAAAAAATTATTGCTTATTCAACTCTCTCTCAGCTAGGTTTAATAATAGTAATTTATGGGATAAAATTTTATATTTTATCATTTTTTCATTTAATTATTCATGCTATATTTAAATCTATGATATTTATATGTTCAGGAGTTTTTATTCATTCTTTATTAAATTATCAGGATATTCGTTTTATAGGAAATTTAATTGAATTTATACCTTTAACTTTAATAATTTTTATAGTTGCCAACTTTTCTTTATGTGGGGCACCTTTTTTTTCTGGTTTTTATTCTAAAGATTTGATTTTAGAGAAAATTTTTATATCAAGTTTTAGTCTAATTTTATATTTATTTTTATTATTGAGTACAGGGTTAACAGTTATGTATAGAATTCGAGTTATATATTACTTGTGTTATAAAAATTTTAATTTTTTAAGATTTAGTAAAATCTCAGATATAAAATTAATAAATTTTTCTATATTTTTATTATTGATTAATTCTTTAATAAGTGGATATTTAATGAATTGGTTGATTTTTTTGAATATTGAAGAAATTTATTTATTTAGGATAGAAAAAATTCAGATTTTAATTTTATGTATTTCTATGTTAATTTTGTTTAATTTTTTTTTTAAATTAAAATTTAAAATTTTTTTTCTTTTTTATTTTTTTGGTAAAATATGAATATTATATTATATAAATTTTTATTTAAATTTTTATAATTTGAATTTAATGAAAAAGTTTTATAATGTAATTGATAAGGGTTATACTACATTAGTTTTAGAAAAAAGTTTAATAGATTTTATTAGGAAGTTAAATCTGAATTTTCAAGTTTATTCTTTAAACTTGTTAATTAGGCTAATATTTAGATTAAGATATCTTATAGTAATTGGATTAATAATATTTTAATTTAAATAGTTTAAAGTTAAAATTTAATATTGAAGATATTAAGATAGTTAAAAAATTTTTAAATAATTTAAAAATGATGATAATTAATAAAATTATTTATTGCTTGATTATAGGTTAGAAAGAAATTTATAAATAATAATGTAATTATTTTTATATTGAAAATATAATGTTTTAATTTTTTAAACTATATAAATTATTTGATTTTATTCTACGAATCATAAAATTATTGGAATTTTATATTTTATCTTTGGTATATGAGCAGGAGTTGTCGGTCTTTCTTTAAGGATAATTATTCGGGTTGAGTTAGGTAGACCAGGTTCTTTAATTGGCAATGATCAGATTTATAATTCTATTGTTACGGCTCATGCTTTTGTAATAATTTTTTTTTTTGTAATACCTGTTTTGATAGGAGGGTTTGGTAATTTTTTTATTCCTTTAATAATAGGAATTCCTGACATAGCATTTCCTCGTATAAATAATATAAGATTTTGGTTGTTGCCACCAAGAATTATTTTGTTAATTTCAAGAATATTTGTAGGTTCAGGTACAGGGACTGGCTGGACTGTTTACCCTCCTTTATCTTCAAATTTGTCACATATAGGCCCATCTGTTGATTTATCAATTTTTTCTTTACATATTGCAGGGGCTTCTTCTATTATGGCTTCAATTAATTTTATTTCAACTATTCTTAATATAAAATTGTTTAAGATTGAATTGGTTTCATTATTTTCGTGAGCATTGCTTTTAACTGCTATTTTACTTTTGTTATCACTACCTGTTTTAGCTGGGGCAATTACTATATTGTTATTTGATCGTAATTTAAATAGGTCATTTTTTGATCCTTCAGGTGGGGGAGACCCGATTTTATATCAACATTTATTTTGATTTTTTGGCCACCCTGAAGTCTATATTTTGATTCTTCCTGGTTTTGGGTTAGTATCTCATATAATTTGTAACGAAAGAATAAAAAAAGAGGTTTTTGGACTTATGGGGATAATTTATGCAATAATTTCTATTGGTTTATTAGGATTTATTGTTTGGGCTCATCATATATTTACTATTGGTATGGATGTAGATACTCGAGCTTATTTTACTTCGGCTACTATAATTATTGCAGTTCCTACGGGGATTAAGATTTTTAGTTGGATAGCTTCTATAAATGGTATAAAAATTGAAATAAATATTAGTAATTTATGGTTATTAGGGTTTATTTTTTTATTTACATTAGGTGGTCTGACTGGTATTATGTTGTCTAATTCTTCAATTGATATTGTTCTTCATGATACTTATTATGTAGTTGCTCATTTTCATTATGTTTTGTCTATAGGGGCTGTTTTTGCTATTTTTGGGAGTTTTATTTACTGATTCTCTTATATAAGGGGTTTGAGATTAAATAAAAAATTATTAAAAATTCAATTTTTTGTAATATTTAGAGGGGTGAATTTAACTTTTTTTCCCCAACATTTTTTAGGTTTAAGAGGTATACCTCGTCGGTATTCAGATTATCCTGATTCATATTTGAGTTGAAATTTATTATCTTCTTTTGGATCACTAGTGTCTTTAATCAGGGTGATGCTATTTTTTTTCATTATTTGGGAAGGGCTTGTATCTCAACGGTTAGTTTTATTTTTAAAAAGTCTAAATAATTCAATTGAGTGAATATTCTCTCACTGTCCTAGATCTCATTCTTTTTATGAGCTCCCAAAAATTTTTATTAAGTCATAATTTTTAATATGGCAGATTAGTGCGGTAGATTTAAGATTTACATATATGATTTATATCATTATTAAAAAATTTAAAGTTTATTTCAATTTGAGGAAATTTATTATTACAAGATGGAAATTCGTCTATTATAGAAAATTTAATTTTATTTCATGATCATGCAATAGTGGTAATTATAATAATTTTAATATTAATTTTATATTTTTTTATTTTTATGTTAAGAAATAAGTTTTTAAATCGATTCATATTCGAAGGCCAGGTAATTGAAATTATTTGGACTGTTGTTCCGGTAGTTTTATTAGTTTTTTTAGCTGTTCCTTCTTTAAAAATTTTATATTTAAGTGACGAAATTTTTAATTCTTTTTTATCGTTTAAAGTTCTGGGTCATCAATGATATTGATCGTACGAATATAATGATTTTAAGGATTTAAATTTTGATTCTTTTATGTTATCTGATTCAAGAAGGTCTCAAGAAAATTTAGATTTTTTTTTTCGGCTTCTTGACGTTGATAATCGTTTTGTTGTTCCGATAAATTTGAATTTACGAGTTTTAGTCAGATCTTTAGATGTAATTCATTCTTTTGCTCTTCCTAGTATTGGAATTAAAATTGATGCTGTCCCAGGTCGTTTAAATCAAGTAAGAATAAATTTAATTCGGCCAGGTGTTTATTTTGGGCAATGCTCTGAAATTTGTGGAGTTAATCACAGGTTTATACCTGTAGTTTTAGAAGTTACTTCTATTAATAATTTTTTACATTGAATTAATAATGTTTAAAAGCTCATTTGAAGTAGGCATTATTTTACTATTATTTGATTTAAAAAATCAATTCTAATTTTTAGATATCAAATGTTTTATAAAAAAATTAGTTAAATTTATAATATAAATATGTCATATTTAAGTAATTAGAGTAATAATATTTTTTGATTCCTCAAATAAGGCCTATATCTTGATTATATTTTTTTGTTTATTTTATATTAATTTTTTACCTATTTTTATCTTTCTTATATTTTTATAATTTTTATTTTTGTAATTTAAAGATTTCCTCTAAAAGTAAAATTATAAATAATTTTTTAAGTTTTAAATGATAATAAATTTATTTTCTGTTTTTGATCCTTCGTCTTCTATATTTTGATCGTTAAATTGAGTAAGGAGATTATATGTATTTATTTTTATTCCTATAGTTTATTGATTTTGCCCTTCTCGATTTAATTATTTAATATTAGTCCCGTTAAAAATTTTAGAGTCTAATTTTAAGGATTTATTAGAGAAAAAAGTTAACTTAGTTAATTTATTATTATTTTTAAGCTTATTGATTATAATTTTTTTTAATAATTTTTTTGGTTTATTTCCTTATATTTTTACTTCTTCTAGGCATTTAATTTTTAGGTTAAGGTTGGCTTTAACTTTATGATTTTCTTTCATAATTTATGGTTGAAGTAATCACACTAATCATATATTTGCTCATTTAGTCCCTCAAGGGACCCCTAGAGTTTTAATATCATTTATAGTATTAGTTGAAAGGTTAAGAAACTCTATTCGGGCAGGGACCTTAAGAGTTCGATTGTCTGCAAATATAATTGCAGGACATTTATTAATAACTTTAATTTCATCTACAGGGCCTAGGCTTTCTTTATTTTTTTTAATTTTAATATTAATTAGGCAAAGAATGTTAATTATTTTAGAATTAAGGGTTTCATTAATTCAGGCTTATGTATTTTCAGTTTTAAGAACTTTATATAGGGCTGAAGTTAATTATGAAAATAAAATTAAAATTATTCCAACCTTTCCATCTTGTTACTATTAGGCCGTGGCCTATTATTAGTTCATTTAGAATTTTTAGAATTTTAGTAGGCGTTGTAAATTGGTTTTATAAAATAAGTTTTTCTTTCCTATTAGTTATTTTTTTTATATTAGTCTGTTTAAGTTTGTATCAATGATGACGGGATGTGGTGCGAGAAAGATTTTTTCAAGGGTTCCATACTTTTAATGTTGTAGCTGGATTAAAATTAGGGATAATTTTATTTATTATTTCAGAAGTTTTTTTTTTCATCAGTATTTTTTGGTGTTATTTACATATATTTTTATCTCCTAGTATTGAAATTGGGGCTTTTTGACCCCCCTCTAATTTAGAGCCTTTCGATCCTTATTTTGTTCCTTTATTAAATACTTTAATTTTATTGTCTTCAGGTGTTTCTATTACTTGGTCTCATTATTCTTTGTTAAAAGGAGATAAAACTTATAGGTGTATAAGATTGTTAGTAACTATTATTTTAGCTTTAATTTTTTCATTTTTTCAATATAAGGAATATAGGGATTGTAGATTTACTTTTTGTGACTCCGTATATGGCGCTATTTTTTTCATATCTACTGGTTTTCATGGTCTTCATGTTTTAATTGGTACTTTATTTCTAATTATTATATTAATGCGAATCTTAACAGATAATTTCTCTAAAATTCATCATTTTGGTTTTGAGGCTGCAGCTTGATATTGACATTTTGTAGATGTTGTTTGGTTGTTTTTATATTTATTAGTTTATTTCTGGTCAGTTTAATATAATTTATATAGTATAATTAGTATAATTAATTTCCAATTAATAGGTTTATTTACAAATAATATGAATAATTTTATTTTTGTTTAGTTTAATTTTAATTTGTATAACGTTAGTTTTTTTTATGTTTTTATTAAATATATTTTTTTCAAAAAAGTTTATTAAAAACCGGGAAAAAATAACCCCTTTTGAATGCGGGTTTGATTCTATGTCGGTGAGGCGACTACCATTTTCATTACAATTTTATTTAGTTAGGGTTATTTTTTTAATTTTTGATGTAGAGATTGCTTTAATCATACCTTTAATTTATTTAAATTATTTAACTTACTCATTTATAATTTTTAGCATTTTTTTTATTTTACTAATTCTTTTAGGAGGCTTGTATCTTGAATGGTTAGAAGGGGCTTTAATGTGATTTAAATTTAAATAAATCTAATTTTTAGAAATTAATTTCGACTTAATAGTAAGGCATTGATTTGCCTATTTAATTTTTCATAATTAAAAAATTTCATATAGTAATATTATAAAAATTGAGAAATTTAGAATAAAAGTAGTTTTATAGAGATTTAATTTTTGAAGATAATTATTATTCAAATTAAAGATTTTATTATTAAGATTATATATTATTCTTCATTTTAGGGCAATTTTAATATAAAAAAAAAAATTTAATGTAGATAAAATTATTATTAAAATATTTAAATAAAATATATTTATGAGGATTATTTCATTTAAGAACATTAATTTGGTCATTACCCCTAAGAAAGGAGGCAGACCTGCTATTCTTAAAATTCTTAAAATACCGAAATTTATGAAAGTTTTAGGGAGCTTGTTTAATTCAAATATATAATTAATATTATAAAGTTTAAATAAATTTGTTAGGGGGAATAATGTAAGGCTATAAATCATAAAAAATATGAGTCAGGTTTTATTATTAGACATTATGAGAATTGTAATTCAGGAAGTTTGAATTATAGATGAGTATCTAAAAATTAATTTTAAAGATTGTGTTGTTAATGCCAAGAAAGGGGGTAGTAGAAAAATTACGCTTCTTAAAATTATCAACAGTAATATTATTTGAGAAGATTTTATTTGTATTTTTAAGATTATTAAAGGGATAATTTTTTGAAGTGTAGAGGCTGTAAAAAATAAATTTCAGTTTAGGGATTTCATGAATTTTAAATATCAGAAATGAAAAGGCGGAACCCCCAGTTTATTTATTAAGCATAGAATTATGATAATTTTAAAGTTTTCATTAACTTTAATTTGGCATGCAATTATTGAAATTAAAAATAAATATGAGCTAAATGTTTGCACTAAGAAATATATTATTATTAGTTCCGGGCCTCTATTTTTATTTATTAAAATTAACGAGATGAAGGCAATAAGATTGATTTCTATAATTATCCATATATTAAAAGAGTTGTTACTTATAAAAATTAAAAAATTTCTAATAATTAGTATTGGAAAAGCGAATATATAGTAATATAAATTAATATTTATTTATTTAAATTTAATGATATGCCTGATTAAAGGGTTATTTTGATAGAATAATACATATAAAGTTTTTTTTATTTTCATTATTCATTTTATTTAATTTTACTAATTTCATAAAATTTTAATTTGGGCGGGGGAGCGGTAACCTGGACCCCGGTCAAGGAAAAAAAAAATTTTAAGTTAAGTTAAACTTTAAACCTTCAAAGTTTACAATATTTATTTAAATAAATTTTAAATTAAGAATTTTAGTTTAAGTAATTATTAAAACAGTAAATTGCAAATTTAGAGATGCTGCAAGCAGGTTCTTTAATTAGTAAAGAGAAAAGCGATTCTATAAATAAATTTACAATTTATTACTTTTAGTCAGACACATTACTTAGAAATACTAATAAATTAATATTATAAAATGAATTAGAAGTTCACAAATGGTATTTCAATAGCCAGGAAACTGGCATGGCGGAGCCTTGAGGACTTACTTTAGATTGCCTTTAAGAATTAAAAAATTTAAGAGTAAATATTTTAAGGGTGTTTTATATTTTACATTTTAAGTTTAATTGAAACCAAAAAAGAGGTAAATTAATGTTAATAATTTAAATGAATTAAAAATTCCAATTAAT